CTCCAGATAGGGCCCCCCACTAGTCCGGCTAGCTAGTGAGCGGTTGGAAGCAGGCCGGGCCCTACGGGCGGGCATCTCCCGCAACGCAAAGCAGCATTGTTCGCCACCACCCGAGAAGCAAAAGATTCGAGAGTCCAGGCTGAAAATACATGCATAGATAGTGGTCTAATGACAAGGCCGACGACGGAAGCTCGGGACGGAGCCGTATGATGCGGAAGTCTCACGTACGGTTCCCTGAGAAGGGAGTGGCTACCTACTGGAGCTTCGACCAACCACCACCGGTCAATTCCGCTTTGGGGCCACCCCTTACTCTACCATTATTATAGGGGTATGGGGTTCGAGACAAAGAAAGATCAAGGCAGCATATCAGTTTTTCCTTTATACTTTACTTGGATCTGTTTTTATGCTATTAGCTATTCTGTTGATTCTTCTCCAAACAGGAACCACCGATTTACAAATATCATTAACCACAGAATTTAGTGAGCGGCGCCAAATCTTTCTATGGATTGCTTCTTTCGCCTCTTTCGCCGTCAAAGTGCCTATGGTACCAGTTCATATTTGGTCACCCGAAGCTCATGTAGAGGCACCTACGGCAGGATCCGTCATCTTGGCAGGAATTCCTTTAAAATTGGGAACCTACGGGTTTTTAAGATTTTCAATACCCATGTTTCCCGAAGCGACACTTTGTTCCACTCCTTTCATTTATACTTTAAGCGCGATTGCTATAATATATACTTCCTCGACCACTTTAAGACAGATCGATCTTAAGAAGATCATTGCTTACTCCTCAGTAGCTCATATGAATCTGGTGACTATTGGTATGTTTAGTCGGGCGGCGGCCGTTAGGTCACCTATTTTGAGTTATGGACACACAAGGCCAAAACATGTGTGCCGGGCGTGCGACCCATCAACCTACTAGCAATGGGGGAGAAAACATAGCATGTCGCAACAAAAGCTTGATTCGAGGCGTCAGCAAAACACTGCCGTCTGTTCCAAAAACAAAAGCCCCTTAGCGCCCCGGGACGGGAGTGGGGGACGGCCCTACGCGCAGGCAACAGCAGCACCGGCTCTACGAAGTCAAAATCTAATCTTTCTGTTGGCATTCATTCGTGAATAAGAATTCAAGGGCGTGAAGCGAGCGCTTATAGCTGCTTCGCCTGCTTCTTATTATGGCGGCTATGTTGGCGTGGCGGAAATGAACGAAAAGCAATATGAACGTGCTATTTTCAAATCGATTGATAGATAGCCTGATCTGTTCTGATAGATCGAAAGAGATAGAGAGGGAATCTATCAAGAATCAGGGGAAATCTCCTATTTCTATCTATTGATGAGACAACTATCTATTCTTGATCCATCAGAAAGAAATCGATATGTATCTGATGGGGTCTACATCGTACGTAGAGCGCCCAAGCGCTTTTTAGGCCAGCTCAGTTCTATTATCCATCGGTCCAATGCACTGGGCTCATCTCATGGAGGGAAAAGCCAAAATGTAGTTGTCTTGTTCGCCGCCTCGACGCATTCCCTTCTCTCCCCGGCATCGTCCCACACAGAAAGAAAGAGCGCAGAGCCCCGGCCCGACCTCTAGGTCCGCTAACGTAAAGCGAGGAGTTGAGCCTGAACTGGCGAACCGAAGTCACTTTCGGAACCATACTTCCTACAGCTAACATGTGTCCAGTCCAGCGGGAAGGCGCAGCGCAAACGAACGTGAGCTGCTATACCGAATCCCACGCTGGCCATCGGGGACCGAGTGGTAAGGCCATGATCTGCAGGGGAACGGATCACTCATTCTTCCATTGGGGACAGGTACACGAACGACAACTCCAAACGTCACACATCCGCCGCCTACCTACCGTTTAGGTGGCACCAGCGAGATCCAGCTAAGGTAAGGAACTTCGTGTCGCGGCTGCTCCACTCCGCTGCGGTCTCATGAACTGAACTTCGTTGCCTTCCCGCGCGCGAAGCGAATGGGCGCTGTGCCGTGGGTCAGTTTCGGGGCGGGGAGCGAAGAGAGACCAGAAGAATGATTCATTTGGATCGACGAACTTTTTCAGCCCCAAAAAAACTAAGAATCAATGGAATGTCTGTCTATCCATGAACATCTATTCTATCTGTATATCTAGGCGATCTCTCTATACATATCCAAGTTTTTTATGGCATGATATGATCGCCTAGCCGTAGCCGCATATCAGCTGCGCTCAATAGCGGGATTTCTGTTGGATCAGATCTTTTGCTTTGACGGAAGCTTTTGGACCTAGCGAAAAGGACTCTATAAGCCTTCGCGCAAGCAAGCGCAAGAGAAAGCAAGCAAATGAAGGGAGGCATTACGGGCCGACTACAAGAAGCAAAGCTTCGTAGACTCGACAAGTCGCTTATAGAATGCCGACTACTAAGTGAAGACTTTCCACTTAATAAGGGAAGGGGGGAGGGAAGCGAAGCTTAGCGAGCTTTATAAGGTCGACCACTACATATAAGCCGCTGGCGGAGAAAGCTCTTCGAGCTTCCCTTCATTCGCTTCGCGGGAGCCGCACAGCACATAGCTGGAAGTCAGAGGGCCCATATTACCTGCCTAACCCTTCGCTCCGAGGGACCGTAGATCGGAAAGCGCCTTCTAAACCACCCCATTCATCCAAAAGAGAAGGGAAGGGGCCTATGTATTTGCATGACCCCTGCAGATTGAACCCTATCTACACCCGGAGCCAATCCCCTAGCGGTCCTGCCACCACGCCGCAGAACGGGAGCTGGTGTGGAACCTTTTCTTTCTAGCGTAAGAGCGGTAGAACGTAACAAAATATTACGGCCGCCTAACATAGGGGCCGGAGGTACGGTAAACTCGGCCAAAATATGACACCCGAAGGGCCCGGCACGCACAATCCTATCCGAGTCCGAGTTTACCCCTTGCACTTCGGACAGCCGTCCGTAGCATCATAAGGAGGACCCCCCTTTCGAGGTACAAAAAGAGTACGGTACATAGGAGGTTGGTCTTTCTCAACGTGGTGTATAGCACGAAAAACCTTTCGATACAAGATAGGGCCGTTCACATGAAAGAAAAAAATGAATCTTTTCTTCTCTTCTTTCTCTTTTTCCCTCGAGAAAGAGAAAGAGGGTCTTATGGAGGGAGGGGGGAGGGGAAAGGCTTGGGCCTACCTATCCCGATAGGACCCCATAAAGGAACGGAAGCTGTTGAGAGGTTCCATATTGCCGGGCCGAAGGGCAGCACTTCTGTACGTGATCGTAGTATGTCACGTCGTCTCGTCCCCGCTGCATCGAAGAGTACCTATGCACTATATTCCGGTTCACTGATAAGGAAGATAGAGTTGGGGTGGGGGTCTACGATGTGATACTAAAGTATGACCCGGAGAGATACATGCTAACTATGGGTAGGAAGCAGGAACCTTTATGTAAATAATTTCGGGGGGTTATAGATCTCTTATACTACCATCGATCGACAGAGCGGAACGACCAGAAAAAGAAGTGAAGTTAGAAAGCCGTATGATAGGTGGTAACTATCTTGTACGGTTCGGGGGGTAATCGGCGTACTCCAATCAGTGGGGGGAAATCTTTGGCTCTATCGAACATACAGGGAATTGGAGGTAGCATTCTACCGATGTCAAGTCATGGACTGGTTCCTTCAGCCCTTTTTCTATGTGTTGGTGTTCTATATGACCGACATAAGACTCGACTTGTTAGATATTACGGAGGTTCAGTGAGCACCATGCCGAATCTCCCTACCATTTTCTTCTCTTCCACTTTGGCCAATATGAGTTCACCTGGTACTAGCAGCTTTATCGGGGAATTTCTCATCTTAGTAGGAGCTTTCCAAAGAAATAGCTTAGTAGCCACATTAGCAGCGCTTGGGATGATTTTAGGCGCGGCGTATTCCCTTTGGCTATATAATCGTGTAGTTTCTGGGAATTTAAAACCCGATTTCCTCCATAAATTCTCCGATCCAAATGGCAGAGAAGTTTCTATATTTATACCTTTTATTGTTGGAGGGGCGACCGTCCATTAAACTACCAAAGAAAAAAGGGTAAACCAATGTGATCATGACATTGTAGGTGCTTGCGATGGGACGGATGCGACTTCCCTCAGTTGGTTTGGATGGCATAGCCCGTTGCAGAAGTCCCCCTTTTTTTATCCATTTCTTTAGTCTTTAGGGAGCCAAAGCTTTACTTTACTAAACTAAGAAAATAAGGCTCGCCCTTATAGCTTAGGGGGCGCTCACGTTTTTTGGCTGAGCCCTATCTTGCTGGGTGGGACCGAGAGAAAGAAAGGACGGGGGGCAACCATGCATGGTACTTCTCGACCGTGTCTCCGAGGGACAGTTGAACGAGCAACTCATGAATGCTGCCGGGTCGGACGAGCCAATAACTCGAACGCGTTCGGTCTGTTTTTTGAGCAAGAATCACAGCGTTACCTTATCTTCACCATGATACGGACTCCAAGTTCTTATGGCAGAGCACGAGGAGATTTATCATCAATATGATGATGGGAATGGAAACCAGAAGCACGACTGGGGTCTTCGTGGTCCAAGATAAGAAAACCATCAGTAACAGTAACGTAAGCATGAGACTCTTTGGTAGTACCGGTGAACCAGATGGCCGCGGTGATGGAATCTGGGACGGAGGACTTGTAGTATCTCTCTAGATCCGGCAAAAGCGAAAGACCCCCTAACATAATTCGAATGGAGGCTGACCGCTGAGCCCACTCTGGCCTCGCGGGGCGGGCCCCTGTGGTTGCGAGCTGGAGCTGCCATAGCTTATGGCTAGAGCAATGGGAGGGGCCCCGGCAGAGAGAAAAGTCAAGTAAGGATAACGAGCGCTCCGCCCGCCAAGCGGGCGGCAGGAGCAGCGAGCAAGTGCTTGGTAGGCCAACAGCCCGGTGAACCGGGCGGGGCACTCGACGAAAGGGGGGCACACTGAGCAAGTACGAGAAATTGGCCCCGCTCCGCTTTCTTAAAAGCAAGGACCACTACGGGAGGTCAAACCAAGGACCTATGGAAGTCGGGGCTCGCCCCCGGTCAATATTGGATCAAACAATAGGGGGCCGTAGCACTGACCTCTTTTTTTATTGATTCAATACAATAGGGGAAAAGATCGTAAAGTTCCCTACCGAGACAAACTCTCAACAGATCCTCCGCGCGCTGGGCATACCTCTTCCGTGCGTCTTTCTCGTGGCGGGAACAGAACAACAGGGAAAGACCCGGCCGACCGGCCTTTAAATAAAGCTCGAGGGCGAGCTTTATTTATTGTTGAGAGAATGGGGAGTGAATCGAAAGGCTTCCGTTTCCGTTCTTGGTTTGGGGGCTTTCGGGGCCCTCTCGATCTTTTTCGTAGTTGAGAAGGGGGAAGGAGTCTAAATCAATGGACATTAATGAACCATCATTGATGGACGTTGCACATGACACGATCAATTCGACTCAAGGTCCGGCGCTAATACTAATAGAAGTTGCTTACTCTCCTAGTAGCGAAGGAAAAGGGCAGGGCTTTTTTCGTAGTAATAGTGGGCGGGTCTCATGAGATCTATGCCGGCCGTCGGAATCAAAGGAAGGTCGAAGGACCATTCGATTCATTAAGGGGCATAGATCTAGGCCTATTTGTTCGGTCAATCATCAAAGGCAGGGGGGAACCACTATAGACGAGACCCCCCGGCCTCGATTCTTTTGCATAGTCCGGGGGCCGGCCGCAGCAGAGCAGCGGGGCATAGCGGCGCCCTCGCCTGGCGCCATTCCCGGACCTAGCAGCAGACGGGCGGGCCGTGCCTGAATTCAGACCGGACCAGACTCTTCTTTGTTTGAGCTGCTCCCACGCACGCAGACCGGAAGATCTCACTTGTCCTGGACTGGACAAGTACGTAGAGATCTTCGTGGGACCGTGGGGGGAGTCTCAATCGATCTTTTCTAGGATTCCTTATCACGCCACACATGGAGATCTTTCCATTGATAGATAAGAGGGCTCCCCCCTTGAACAGACTCAACAAGGTTAGGTTACTACCTGCCTCTACGGAAGAGGTGTACTTTGTACCGCTCGGAGGTCATATAGATCGGAACCCGGAGCGAGAAGAACGATAGCCTTACCCACAGCTACAACTACTGGCGCTTCAAAAGGCTTAGATTCTAAGGGCGCTACTGAAAGCCTTTTTTTAGGTCGTGTAATAGGGAGGTGTAAGCCCCGAAAGCCTTTGGTACTTCGGTAGGGCGAGCAGCCCTTAAACAAAAAAAAAAGGTTTAGAACCCTTCCCCTATTTCTGCATTTCATTCTCTATTTGGCCCACTTCAAACAAAATGAGAAAAAAGGGCCCTTCCCCATAAGGCAATAGCATAGCTCTTTCTTTCCCCGGTCTCCGTTCGAAGGAAAGGCCTTCGCATTCCTAATCCGGTAGGGCCGGACGGCTTTGTTTGCCCCAGCTTGGCGAATCGCATCCCCGCGCAACGAGTTTGTGCGCCCCTTACCGTTCTCGCTCAGTGTTTGCAACGGCTGGGAAAGCAGTCGTAGAAGCGAAGCCTATCGCCACGCCGACCATCAAATACAAGATTGGGCCCTTCTCAAATCTTTGATGAAATGGCCCAGCTCAAAAAAGGAAGGTTATAGTACGCGATGCGTTCCATTTGTACGAATCGGGAACATACCACGCACGACCGGACGTATAGCCACTAAGAGCTGGCAGACCGGGCGCAGGTTCCAGATTCGAAAAGTCGAGTCTCGATCAGCCTAGTGCACCAACCACGTGGTACGACGGGCACTCAAAGACCTGGCGAATGATGGCCCACCCCACCCAAGAGCGCTTATGTCATAGGGGAACTCATGGCTGGAAACAATCCTTATGGTTTTGATATCCGGTAGGAATAATAAGAATCAAAGTCCAGGTTGGTTGGTGAGCCTAGTGATAGGAGACTATCTAGCTTGGTTCGGAGAGCACTTGTTGGGTTAAAGATTTTTTTGTTGCTAAATGTTACGGCCTAAATGCTGAACTATTGACCCTACTTGTTCGGATGGGTGTTCACCCCAAAGTGTTCCCGGACCGCATGCATACATCCGTAAGTAACTTAGTGCAACATGGCAAATTTAATTGAGAGGAATCAGCAAAGAAAAGAAAAACGGGTCAACATCAACATGTGTATTTGAGAGATTGCCCTCGGGCTGAGGAGTGTCCACATGAGTTCGTTGAGGTGTCTACACAGGCCTGTGGTCCTCTTTTATACTCTGTCGAGAGTTCGGATTGCTCCACCTAAGTAGAACGAAAAGAAGGAATTGGAAATTCAAAAAAGGGGGAGCCAGAAGCTTCGCTTCCGGTAGCTTGCTGACTCTCCTAGTTAGAAGAAGGCTCTTTGGCGGATTCTTTAGATCTGGATAGAGTCTCGCTCAGTAAAGAGAGTTGTAGATTCGTAAGATCATGATAGAGTCCCCTTACTCTATAGGGGCGCTAGCGCGCTACAACTAGCGGAGCAACCTGCGGAAAAAGGCTAGCGCGCTAGCCTATCACATCTTGAAGCTCCGCGCTCTAGAGCGTTTTTCAGCTGTCTGTCCCTCACTCGGTTCCGTACTCTGTACTCGCAAAAGAGTCTAGAATCGATTATTAGTAGGGGCCCGCTGCCTACAGTAGTTCGATTAGTTCCGTATCCTTTTCCCGACAGGCCGGGTTCCTGTAAGAAGACTACTACCATTTCTGAAGTCAGTGTTCCTGAACATCCTCCTAGGTAGGTTCTCGAAGTCCCTCATTGGCCTCAACCCGAGGGTTTTACGTGCTCCTCCTTCACCCCGCCAAGGGAATGACTCATCTCAGTAGGAGGGAAGACAAGGCTCTATACTCCACTCGAAATTGAATATCCTTGGCTAGCTGCGTCAGAGCTTGATTTCATGGCTTATAGGCCCGGGTCACCTTAGTCTCGGCTCGTTCGTTCCGTATACTCCACTCGCCCGTGTTGGCTTGATTCAATAGTATCCTACACTCGCAATGCAAAGAACTATGATTCAGCTGGGACCCGCCCTGAATGAAGGAAGGGCTCTTGTGTTATCTGGCGACGATCGGAGCGTTCTCTCGTTGCCTCGATCACTACAAGCAACCCAGCTGAAACATAGTCTACGGTTGCTTTTGCTAATGAAAAAGATGCCTGCCCCTTCCAGTTTTGAAGCAAGCTGTGTAAAAATCTAATCGAAGGCTCGTTTCCGGTAAATGGTATTAAGTACAATCCCTGCTGCCTTCGTCCACTCAGTAAGAGTGTTCTCAAATCCAAAGGAAGGTCTTACTCATAAAATACCACAGCACAGGAAAAGCTACTAGTAGATAGCTAGTAGTAGATCCTATTCCTTTCCTCAATTAGTGTATCATTGGAGGATAACAATCCCTTGTTTAAAGACCGAATGGACTAGAACAATAGAGCTGTTACTCATAGTAGTAGCCGCTGCTTGTTTGAGCGGACTTGCTTATCTTGTTCCACAGTCCTACAATCAGGAAAGGACAGGAAGGGCCCTGCTTCGAGAATTCAGATACCTCATCCTACCCCCTGTGGATACTTTTTCCTTTTTAGTGAGTTCTTTTCATTTATTTGATTTGCATCCTTACTGTATGAGGGGCGAAGCGAGATAAGAGTAGGAAGTCTCACTCTGTTCCTTACTATCTTACCTCCGTCCTCTTCCTTCTCTAAGAGAGATGCCTGACTTTCCTAAAGTAAGGAGTGGCTTCCTTAGAGAGGTTAAGAAGTCTTTAATACGAGAGTGATAGGGCTTATACTCCCTCTTTTAGACCACAAGAGCAGCAACCTATCTTCCTTTATATGCTTTGCCGCTTCTGCTGTGTAGAATTTATTGGATATAGAGAGGAGTGTGAAAGTAAGCCAAGGAAGAATTCTAACTCCTCTTACAGCTCTAAGATAGATAGATAGGTAAATGCCTGCCTCTCCTAAAGTAAGGTTTTTATTACTTAAGAATGTCTTCTAAAAGTAGGCTTTCCAAAGCTCTCCATAAGCAGTTAAAGATCAGACATGTTCAACAAGGGTATCTGGTGTGAAAAGGTAATCTGGCTCCTCTCCCTGATCCTAGAGGAGAGTGAAAGCCCAATTGGTTTGGCCCCTATGTAGTCCAAGACTTTTAGCCAGGAGAGGGCATCTGAGGAGAGAACAAGAGCTTCAACCGATTCAACGAGATATGCGTTGCCTCTTGGAGCTCTTAGTTCTTTATTTCCTGACTTTCCTCTATCGTACTATCAATCTCTCTACCTGTTTCCATCTTCCTGTTGTTCAAGACGGACTTAGGTTTATAACAAGCTTATCGAGCTAAGCGAATGTAGGCTGGTCGTAGATCACCTTCTTTTAACCTTGTTTCAGGCAATCCAATCTCTCAAGAAGTACATCTTACAACCGCTTTACCGATCAGAGTGGAAGCGGGAAAATATATTCTTTTTGAAGATCAAGAGTTAGAAAGGTAAAGGCCTTACTCTATTCCTTCCTAAAATCAGGAATAGCGGCCTTATCGAAACCTAGGAATTCAAACCTTGCTTGGGGCTTGGCTTCCTGGCTCTAAATCAATCGAAGCAAGAAGATAGAAGGCAGGACTCTAAGACTCATAATACCTACCTATTACCTTTACTTACCACATGAAGGATCCATCTAAAAGGAAAAGGGCTAACTACTATACGGACTAGACTAACTAAGGCCTGCCATCCAGAGAGATAGAAAGAGAAAGGACTCACTCAAGGAAGCCACATACTTACCCAAATGCCTCCATCTATCCTCAGCTATTCACTAACAGCCAGCTTGCCTTAATAGAACAACCAGATAGCTCAATAGAATCCAGTATGTTCCGTCCTTCTTTCTCTTCTAGAAATAGAAACTGCCAGTAAGAGCAAAGAGAGAACCAGAAGAGGGGAACTCATGAAGCTATAGAAAGGCTAGTTGAAAGCCTTAAGAGAGGCACACGCACAGAAGAAGAAGATGCCCCGAATGCCCTGTTTTCAGGAATTGAATGCGCTGTGGCACTTTCGGAATAGTTAATCCGATCAAGAGTAAGGGAAGGAAGGATTCATAGATGGACAGAATATTCTTTAAATAGGGCAAGAAGAAGCTCTTTGGTTGTTGTGCTAGCATAAGCTGTAACAGACTCCGCTGCTATTGAATGCCCTGCTAGTCTTAGTGCTACAGAAGTAGCTGCAACGGAGCGCGTTGAAGGTGATGAAAAGGATCTCTTCGCTAAAGACTAGCTCCCTAGCTTCCTGAAAAGAGAGGATTCGGTGTCAAAGATTAGCATCCCATTCTCAACAGCAAGATAAGTGAGAGCATTTGTTGCATCTATTAAGTCAAAGCTAAGAGACAATTCGGGTTGATACGAGACCTTCGCCCTCAACTAGTCTTCTTTTTGGGAGATTAGGTGCCTAGCCTCAGATGGAGCAAAGCAGACTTCGGTAAAACAATATGATATGAGTGTTTGTTCTGCTTTCACTAAGGGGCAGACTAGCGGAATAAACGCTTAGAGGAATAAAAGCAGTGGGACTTCTTACTTTACTTGAAGCGGGTGGCATGGATTTCTTTAAAGGAGCTGCTTTTAAGCCACCTCCTCGAAGAAGTGAAGAAGAAGGGGTCGTATATATAAGGCTTGTGCAAGCAAGTGACACTTTACTTCAAGCGAATAGTGCTGCCTCACTTTCTTTAGCTAGGCTGAGAAGCCGATTTCCGGCCATATACTATTTCCTTCTCATCGAAAGATGCCTAAGACCTTCGCACCAAAATTCTTATACCTGCTCCTCGATGCGGAATAAAGGCTGGTGCTCTAAGGGGAGATGGACAAAAATCCCGAGGGGCGAAGCGAAAGAATCAAATAGTGACGACTGGGCAAGGCATGGCGAGGAACTGATTGACCTAAGGCGAGGAATTATTAAGGGAACGTGCCACCTAGGTCTCGTCTTGTAAGCCCTTATAGAGGAAGATGAATGTGCTGCTGATTCTTCTTACTCCCGCTCGTGCCTCCCCGGTCCCGTATGGGGAGTCCCTTCGCTCGCCTAAGGGTTAGTGAAGAGTTTTGGCTTCTAGGGCAATAAGGCATTGAAAGCGCTCGCCTTCGGCTCCCTACTCAGGAATTAGCCTAACGGCAGAGCTCTTGCTGCACTCAACTAATAATTGTTATGATGATAGTATATATAAGGTAAGGCAGGAATAAGACCGAAGCGGATAAGCTCCTGCTAAGCTCAACTCAAAAGGGCTCCACAAGCGCGATAGAGGAGTACTTAACGTGCGTTGAGCGAGCAGCCATTTTTCTATTCGACCACGTGAACGCGGTTTATCCGTAGTAAAGTAAAAGACTGCTCCTGCTGCGAAGTTTACCACTCTGCTAACGCTATGTGATCCGGTCAAGGCGAATCGAATGGTCTTTTTCCACTTGACAATCCCTTTCCATATCATTATATAGGCATATATAGGATTCACGACTAACGACGCCCTGTGTACTGTAAGCAAGTTACTCCACCAAAGGCATCCCCAGAAGCATAAGCTAGTTATATGCAAATGACAGCCAAGGAAGGAATCGGGTCGGGAAAGAAGACTGGAACATCGGTTCCAGATCATTACGAATCCTAAGCCAACTGAGTTATCTCGTTTGGTGTGGGCATCAGTTGAAGTTTCAGTTGTTGTAAATTATCTATGAGAAAGGTATTCTTATGGGAACTTATCAATAAAGTGACCCCTTTTGGAAAGACTTAGGCTCAATCGCAGCTTAACAGGCTCGCTCGCTGCATCCTTCTTCTTTTAAGAGTTCTTTCGAAGCCCCTTTCTAGCACCTTCTTTTTCGTTGATAATGGTTTCAGGTTTTGAATGGATGTCCCAATTGGGTGAATTCTTAAACCGAGATGGATTCTTGCCCCAAAAAGAAGAAAAAGGCTTGGTAGCAAAATTTTCCAAGGAGCAACTTCCTTATTAGGAGGTTCCCCTATTGATATTGAATCACTCTCAAACAGGGCTGGCGGGTAGGTACAGAAAGACTAATCCAATCTTTTAATTCAACAATAAGTACCACCAGTTTGATAGAATGCGATTCCGAGTGATAAGACGTAGGATAGAAGGTATAGGATGGAACCGAATCGAGCCTACGGGGAAGTTGCTGCTTAGAATGCCAAACCAAATGAAGAAGCAAGCAAGACTTTCTTTTCTTGTAGTCGGGGAAAGAATCCGGGGGTTGATGCTGACCCAATTCTTCCATTCCAGAGCCCAGAGGAAGAAGAAATAACATTCCATGCTGCGAGGCATCGCTGAGAACATCGCCTGTTGTACAGTTGCTTTAGCCTAGGAGCCAACCTAGCTAAGGCAATATCCCAAAGTAGGGGCACTGTGTAGATAGATGCTCTTTCCTCTTGCGGGAAAGCTATTCCTTGAGTTGAGATACTACTGCTTAGATTAGATGGTTAGCTTAGTAGATGCTTTCTTGTAGCTCTACCATTTAAAAAGCACTTCTCTTGCGTTCTTGAGTTCGTTTTTTGTCTTGTAGCTACTACCAATATGCTATGCAAGTGGTAGAAGTGATGCTATTAATTCAGTGCTAAGCACTCAGCGCGCTCAGGGCTTGGAAGACTCTTCGCTAGCGGGGCAGCTATTACAGAGGAAGAATAAGAGGGAGGGGTACCAAGGAGACAAAGACAACTATGTAAGGCTTAGACCTTGCGTATACTGCTTCTCCTTTGGGTAGCTTTCTCTTCAAGCACTCCTTCTTGAAAGAAAACAACTCAAAAGAGTCTTCCCATTCAAGCACTACTTGTAGCTCCCTATCCCTACAACTACTAAACGCTATGAAAGTCATATAACTGCTCTATAGCTAGAAAGCGTTCTCCTCCTATACTCTATTATATAGAAAGTAGCTAGAAAAGCCATACAACTGCTATGCCTGCAATGAACCTGCTATGAAAACGATACACCTGCTCTACTGACCTGTGGCTCTACCATTTGTAGAGAAGAAAGAAGTCACAACACAAAGGAAAGCTTAAAAGAACAACTACAACATAAGGTGTTGCTAAGAGACAATACAAAGGAATACAGCAGTTATTCCAGTAACACACCAGCTATGCTATGAAAGTGGATGTATAGGCCTCCTATCCCATACCCAATCCAAGAGAGCATCCTAGTGGGCCTGTTTGTTGGCGGTGAAGCAAGCAAACGTCTCATTTTGTTCATTGCGAGGTTCAGAAAGGGAGCCAATCCGCGGAGTCATTTTTTTCTATGAATTGGATATTTCATTTAGGTAATGCCAAGGTTGATTCACCGAACGGAAGGAAAAGGGTGCTAAAAGCCCCAATTGTCTATGTCTACGGGTCAATCAAAACCTTTTGAGGTTGAGAGAGAAGGACAAGAAACTTCGATTCCGTTCAAGTTTTCGGCAGGTTGGAAAAAAAAAAAGTAGACTACGATATATGGGAGTGTTCTTTTTCCTCTGACGAGCAGGATGTTCTTCGATCCCTATCCTCTTAGCCGCTTAGATCAATACCTACTGCCCCCGATGTGCAATCCCCAGTTTCTAGAAATGCCTACTCTCTTTTTTCACCCGGAGACAGAGCCTCTTCTTGAAGACCCTTCCTAAGACAAGCTTACCTAATCGATTGAAACCTGTATTTTCTAGTTGAGCTATCTCACAATCTTCCTCTTTATAGCCCATACTTTATCGCATCCCAGCGCTTCTCGCCATATTCCGATTCTTATGCGGGCTCTTTCTTGCTCTTTCCTAAATAGATCGAGCAGTATATCACCCATACCCTGAGGAAGGCACGGGAGCACCCCCCAATGAGATATTGGGCTTTCCTCACTTCTTCGTAGTGAGTGATTAGGCTTGACTTAGTTGATTCGGATTCCGTTTTCTAAGAAATAGTATAGTGCTCGCTTTTCAAGAGCAACAATCCCATTTTCTTCTTTCTATTTACCAAAATATGACCTCAAACTCGTGATCTCGTTAAAACGCCTATTTTCATGCTTTTTAAGGGCAGTTAATTGACCCCGCCTCCAACATTGAAATGGATTTCGTAGTCAAAAACTCGGCCTTAGAGAAGTTGTATTGACTTACAACATTCACATTTCCTTTCTCTACTGAGCCTGCTAGCTACTTGGAGGGAGGAAACTACAATCTATAATCTGTTCGAATCTAGCCTAATCTATTCTTAACTTCAGTAAAAGAGATAGAGAGATATATTACCATTCCCTTCTGTCCTTAGCTATTCGACTAGCAACCAGATAGAATACAGTCTTTTACGTCCTAATCCATTCTTACCTTCCCTCTTAGAACCTTTAGGAAACCTGGGAAGCCATTAAAAGAAAGCACTTGGAAGCCAGCAAGAGAGAACTCAGGGGGAGAGAAGCGGTGAGTCCTTACTCAACTACCAGTAAGTTAAGGAAATGAAGCTACATCCTAAGAGCAGGAGATTCTATCTATCCTACATGCCCTTAGCCACCTGTCTTTAGCATCCGGACGATCTAATTGGTTCTTCTTTATCCTATCTTGATATAAACATACAGGAGTGACATCCAACTACAAAGAACAAGAGCAAGAAAGAAGAGGACATCCAATTAGTTCTATTCTGTCCTTATATGAGATTACCTTCAAGCAAGACAACCAGAAGAAATTCCTCCTTCTAAGGCATCTTATTATAACCCTTAGGAACAGCCATGAAAGCTAGATGGCTACCTTATCTTATATTATAGAGCTCTCAGGCAAGGAAAGGAGAAAGAATTTCTCTCATCGCTAGCTAACTGCCACTCATCCATTCCCTTCTGTACTTCTATTCTATAGCTATCACTTGATAAATAGAAGAGGGTCTCATTAGTTCTATCTTCATATAAACCTATAGGAGCTACAGGACGATAGGACGATGTCAGAGAATAGTCCGCTTAGAACTCAAAGAAAAGTCAAAGGTAATTACACGAACTCAATACCAATAGAAGAGAGGATGCTATGACTTATCCTAGCTACCCATTCCTTTCCTTACTACATGAGGGAGGAAGCTAAGAGCAAGAAGGCTAAGTCCTAACAAGAAGATCTCTCGCTTCGACTGCCTTGGGGGAAGCCCACAAAGAACCATGCCAATAGATAGAGGAAGAGGGGAAGACTTGATAGATATAAAAGAGTATGTTCTATCCTAGCTTGATATAAACTTCAGGAAAAGAGAGCTAACAGCTAATTAGTTCTTATCTAGCCTAATACATTCTTACCTGCAAGAAATAGAGATAACAACAAGGAAGACTTACTACACGTGCTTAACACAGGAGAGTCGAAGAACTACCACTCGTAAGGAACATCAGAAAGGCAGGAAAGGAGAAAGACCTCCTACGCTCTTATTAGGTATAAAACGAAGAAGTGACGCTCCTACCTCTAGATAGGAGGGACTGCGCTGCACTAGCCTTATTACACTACCAGCACAGTAAGGAAGGGAATGGGTCTTCTGTCCTCTGGTCTCGGGCATCCGGAATCAGTATCGTTAATTGGCAATTTCCCTCTTCCCCTTACCAGAAGCAGAAGATGAATTTACAGGAAAGAAGAGAGCTACTAGCAAGAAAGAGATAGACCATTTCCTCGACCAAAAGAAGTATTAGTACAGCTCGCTATAGATACACTTTTAAATCATACTACAGAAGAGAAGCGGCAGATCGAATTCCTCCCTTTCGATGCCGAGCTTTCAAGTAGCGTTTGGAATGGCAGGATTCGATCCATCATTTCCTATTTCTTTCCCTCTTTCTATAGAGATCTAACTAAAAGGTTCAGCAAGAGCCGGAGAAGCATAACTTATCCTTCCGGGTCATAAGCTGGGTATTTGGTCGATCGCCTCACTGCATTTCCACAGAATGGATTTGAAGATAGATATGGTGAAGATCTGTTTAGTGGCCTTTTTTCCCCAGCATCATAAGTTGGTAGATAAGAGAGGTCCCTAGAAGGAGATCTTTCGCCAGAACTCCTGGAGGGTGCTTCAAAAACAGTAGCTGCACTTGGATAGAGAGAATTCGACCCGCCCCAGCATCCCCTACAATCAAGCTCCTATCCATCCGATTCGGTCTCTATACGTATCCCTCTTTTCGTGCTATGTTCTAGTTACGTCATGAGCTCTAGTAAGTATCTCGTGTTTGCTAGTTTCAAGTCTCAGACGTTAGTCTTTAGTCTAGTATCTAAAACCTGCTTTTCTTTTCTCGCTTCCGCTCCCGTACAGGAACGGGATCTTAGGGTAGGCACAGGTGATAGGAACTAGTTTGAGGTACAGGTTCTCCCCGTGCTGGTACTAGAAAAGGTACTAGTTCAAGTAGTAGGTTTGGTTACAGGAATTAGGTTGGTTATAGGAAACAGTCTCTAGTAGTGGAGTTTCAAGCTCCTGTTTGTTTCGTTGCCTATCCTTATCTAATAGGTAATATGATATCTATCATCACATCACAAAACAATTGCTAAAAAGGGCACACTTTTTTAGTGCTTGAGCCTGAGTATCAAATAGGGTTCTCCTCCCCGGCACTGGATCAGTAACTAAGCGAGTGTGCAACTATCAAACCCTCCGTTTTTCGATTCGGTGTGTCTTCAACAGGCCAACTAATCTATAGTTTATAAACTACTAATCTACTAAACAACTATTAGACAATCCTCCCCGCTTTGAATCTAAAGCTAATACTCCGATAAGACTGACAGAAACTTTCGGTTTATTGCTTACGGTCCATAAAAGATTAGGTTAAGGTACCTACTTGTATTTACCAGAAAAACGTACCTACTTGTATTTTTCGTAAAAAGGTAACTACTTGTATTTCTGATATTTATATAGCAACTCAATCTTTAAGACCTGGGGTAGCCACCTTGAAGACCAAATATGGGATAGGAACAAAAAGGTAACTACCAAAAGACACGAGACTGCTACACTCAAAATGGTTGTTAAGGCGATTAGACCAGTTGAAAGGCTTTGTTCCATTTGTTTTGGAGAAGAATCAAGTACATGTTATAACGCGGGGACGCGCGCATAAACTTTGGAATAGTGAATAGGGCGGGCAGGGGTTTACCCTGCAAAAAATGGAGAAAGGGCTATAAGTAGGCCGTTTGCTATTGCTATAAGGGCTGCTCGCCTTTATACGGCTTGGCTTCTCTATCGCTCCTATGTAGTGGTCGACCTAAAAAGTAGTATTCCTGCCATACCAGAATGCCTATTATCTAGTGCTAGAAGCTTCGCCAGAAGCAAGCAAGACGAGGTCGCTCTGCTTCGTAGACAAGGCTCGTTCCGTACTTGACTTACGAGCTCGTGTAGTACTCGCCCCTATCTCTAAAGGGGCTTATGCACTCCACTCGCTGTCTACTAAACGAGCATTAAAGCGAGCGAGCGAAGCCTTCCATTTAGTGGCTTCCCCCCTTTTCCCTCACCCTACTCTTTCATTTCCGCTTAAGCTTCCCCGGTTTGGGGGATTAATTGATTGGATACCCGAGAACCATAATCTTTCCTAGGAACAGCTTCTACGACGATAGATAGGGGTCAGGTTTGTTTGGCATCTATGCCCCCTGCCCTCCAAACAGTATGGGAGCCTTTC